TAGGTAAAAATAAAAAATTTTTGATTTCAGATTATCCTGAAGAAACAACAAAAGAAAGGGATAAAAAAGAGAAGGATAAAGAAAAAAAAGATAAAAGAGAGGAAGAAGCACGGGTCAAAAGAGTGAAAGTTTGGGATAGCGTTACCTTTTCGCAACTAACAAGAGGATGTTTGTTAGTAACCAAATCCATTCTTCGAAAATATATAATCTTACCTTTATTGATAATAGCTAAAAATATTATTCGTATACTTTTATTTCAATCTCCAGAATGGTCGGAGGATTTTAGAGATTTGAATAGAGAAATACATATTAAATGCACCTTTAATGGAATTCCATTACCAGAAAAAGAATTTCCGAGAAACTGGTTAATGGAAGGTATTCAAATAAAAATCCTATTTCCTTTTCGTTTGAAACCTTGGCACAGATCTAAGTTACAATTCACTCAAAAGGATCCAATGAAAGAGAAGAAAGGGCAAAAAAAGAATTTTGGCGGCTTCTTAACGGTTTTAGGCAAGACAACAGAAAGTCCTTTTGGTCCTCCTCGAAACGAAAAAGGACTTTATTCCTTTGATTTTAAACCCATTTTTAAGAAACTCGAAAAAAAAAGAAAAATGTTGAAAAAGAGGTGGTTTCTAGTTATAAGGGCTTTAAAACAACGAACAAAGTTTTTTACAAATGTCACAAAATCAAAAGAAAGGAAAAAAAAAGTTATCAAAAAAAGGTCCTTTTCCCTTTTAAAATTGCAAGCAAAACTAAAAGAACTAATGAGAATTTTTTTAGTATTTACCGGACTATATGAATTGAATGAAACTAAAAAATATTTAATAACCAACAATCAGATAATTCATAAACCCTCTACTCAAATTAGACATATACCTATACCTACGGGTTGGACAAATTCTTCACTGCCCGAAAAACGAATGCAAGATTTGACCAATAGAACAAGTACAATCATAACTCAAATAAAAAAAATTACAAAAAAAAAAAAAAAGAAAACTGTTTTTCTAATCTCAAAGACAAAAATGAATTCTAAAAAAAGAAGTTATGATCTTAAAAGATTAGAATCTAGAATAAAAAGAAGAAATTATGAATTTTTCTATAAATTCCAGTATTTTAAAAAAATTTGTATTGAAAAAAAAGCCATATATACTATTCTATCTATCATTAATATTCTCAGGATGAATTCACAACTTTTTCTTGAATCAGTCAGAAACCTTATTCATAAAGACATCCAAGATAATGAAGAAAATCAAGATAAAATTATGAAATTGAAGAGAAATAAAAAAGGGATTAACTTTATTTCGAATATAAAAGAGACTGCTACTAATATGAAAAGACAGATTTTTGGTGACTTATCCTCTTTGTCACAAGCATATATATTTTATAAAATATCACAAACCCTACTTATTAACTTATATAAGTTAAGACCCACTCTTCGAGATGATGGAAAAGCTTTTTTTCTAAAAAAAAAAAGAAAGGATTTTTTTGAAGTACAAGGAATTTTTCATTCCGAATTAAGACATAAAAAAAACATTACTTTTATAACGAATCCATGGAAAAACTGGTTGTTAAAGGCAAATCATTATCAAAATGATTTATCTCCGATAAGATGGTCTAGATTAATATCAAAAAAAAGGAGAAATCTTATTAATCAACGATGTATGACTGAAAATAAGGGTTTAAATAAAAAGGATTCCTGTGAAAAGGAAAAAGACTTATTAATGAAGTATGAAAAACAAAAGAATTTTCAAGGGGAGTTATTACTAAAAATAAAAAAAAAAATCAAAAAATACTCTCGATATGATCTTTTAGCGTATAAATCTATAAATTATGAAGATCCGAAGGACTCATCTATTTCTAGATTGTTATTAAAAACAAAAACTAAGCAAGGAATTTTATATAATTTTACGATACCTAAACGCAAATTTATTCGTGGGTCAGAAGGGGTTTCTATTACTAACTGTCTGGAAGAAGACGAGACTCTGGAGATAGAACAAAATTGGGATAGAAAATATTTGGATTGGAGGATTTTCTATTTTTTTCTTAAAAAAAGAATCCAAATTGAATTTTGGATTGATACTGGAACAAAAAAAAAAAAAAACCTTTTTGATTGGATGGAAATGAATGAAAGACTACTAAGCGATTCCATATGCAATTTGGAACTTTGGCTCTTCCCAAAAAATTTGATACTTTACAATGCATATAAGAAAAAACCTTGGACCATACCAATCAAATTACTTCTTTTCGATTTGACTAGAAATGACAATCTTAGTGAAAAATCTGAAGAACTAGTAGATTTTGGATCAGTTTGCTTAAACCAAGAAAAATATCTTGAAGACAATTTTGCAGAATCAGACATGAAAAAAAAAAACTACAAAGGTTCTATGGAAGCGGAGCTTTTTTTATTCCTACAAAGACCTTTATGTTTTCAATTAAAATGGAATACTTCTGTAAAAAAAAAATTAGTCAATACTATGAAAGTTTATTGTTTCCTGCTTAAATCAATAAATCCAAATGGAGCGACTCTATCCTCTATTCAAAGGGGAGAAATAGGTATCGATTTTCTGCTAATTGACAACGATTTGAGTCTTACAGAATTTCTAAAAAAGGGAATATTTATTATCGAACCAGTTCGCCTGGCTGTCAAAAATGGAGGGCACTTTCTTCTCTATCAAACCTTAAAAAATTCATTAGTTCATAAGAATAAACAAAAAATGAATAAAAAAGAAGAAGAAAGAAACTATGCGGATACAAAGAATTGGGATAAGTCCACAGGAAATAAAAAGAAAAATTATTATGATTTGCTTATTTCTGAAAAGACTTTATCTCCTCGGCAATGCCGAGAGTTGAGAATTCTACTATCTTTTAATTCCAAGAATAAAAAAGATATTAAGATAAATAACGAATTTTTTAATGGAAATAACACCAAAACCCGTAGTAATATTTCGAATAAAACCAAAAAGATTTCTCGAGATAACAAAAAATTAAAAAATAAAAATCAAGTAATTAAATTTAAACTCTTTCTTTGGCCCAATTTTCGATTAGAAGATTTAGCTTGTATGAATCGCTATTGGTTTGATACTAATAATGGGAGTCGTTTTAGTATGGTAAGAATGCGTCTGTATCCACGATTAAAAAACTTTTACTAATAAGTTTTTCCTCTATTCCAGAGCGTATTTGCTGCCTAAAGACAAAAAGATACACGCATGTCTAGTTTTTCATTCTATTCTGATATATTTTGTTAAATTAACAACATATTTTTTCAATCTAATTTGGGTATTATTATTACTGATCAATTAGTATTACTGATCACTCACTATATCAATATATATATATATTATACTTTAAAAACTAATTAATATTTATCTATTATATTATAATAGATAAATATTAATATAATCAAAATATTATACTATTTTAAAATTTAAGTAGGGGAAAAGATTTCATTTTATGGTTAAAAATTCATTCATCTCAGTTATTTCCCAGGAAGAAAAAAAAAAAAACGAGGGATCCACTGAATTTCAAGTATTCCGTTTTACCAATAAGATACGAAGACTTACTTCACATTTGGAATTGCATAGAAAAGACTTTTTATCCCAGAGGGGCTTACGGAAAATTATAGGAAAACGCCAACGACTGTTGGCTTATTTGTCAAAGACAAATGAAGTACGTTATAAACAATTAATTAGTCAGTTGGATCTTCGAAAACCAAAAATGCGTTAAGTTGAAAAGTTAATTTTGAGTTCTTTTTTTTCTATTTATTCTATTTTTTAATTAGTAATAAATCTTCAATTTTGAATTTTGATAAATTTCTTTTCGTTTTCAAAAAGCTATGAAAGAATGAATCGAGGAAAAACCTATGAATATACCATCTACAAAACAAGACCTCATGATAGTCAATATGGGCCCGCACCACCCATCAATGCACGGTGTTCTTCGACTAATCGTTACTCTAGATGGCGAAAATGTTATTAACTGTGAACCCATATTAGGTTATTTACACAGAGGAATGGAAAAAATTGCAGAAAACCGAACAATTATACAATATCTACCCTATGTAACACGTTGGGATTATTTAGCTACAATGTTCACAGAAGCAATAACTGTAAACGGACCCGAACAACTGGGAAATATTCAAATACCTAAAAGAGCTAGCCATATAAGAGTAATTATGCTAGAGTTGAGTCGTATAGCTTCTCATCTGTTATGGCTTGGACCCTTTATGGCGGATATTGGAGCACAGACCCCTTTCTTCTATATTTTCAGAGAAAGAGAATTGGTATATGATCTATTCGAAACTGCGACTGGTATGAGAATGATGCATAATTTTTTTCGTATCGGAGGAGTAGCGGCTGATCTACCTCATGGATGGATAGAGAAATGCTTGGATTTCTGCGAGTATTTTTTAACAAAGGCAGCTGAATATCAAAAACTTATTACGCGAAATCCAATTTTTTTAGAACGAGTTGAGGGAGTAGGTGTTATTGGTATAGAGGAAGCAATAAATTGGGGTTTATCCGGGCCAATGCTACGAGCTTCTGGAATGCAATGGGATCTTCGCAAAGTGGATCATTATGAATGTTACGACGAACTTGATTGGGAAGTCCCATGGCAAAAGGAAGGGGATTCATTAGCTCGTTATTTAGTACGAATCAATGAAATGAGAGAATCCATAAAAATTATTCAACAGGCCGTGGAAGGAATTCCGGGAGGTCCATATGAAAATTTAGAAATACGATGTTTTGATAGAGAAAAGGATATAGACTGGAATGATTTTGAATATAGATTCATTAGTAAAAAGACCTCTCCTACTTTTGAATTATCGAAACAAGAACTTTATGTAAGAATGGAAGCTCCAAAAGGGGAATTGGGAGTTTTTCTGATAGGAGACCAGAGTGGTTTTCCTTGGAGATGGAAAATCCGCCCCCCAGGGTTTCTCAATTTGCAAATTCTTCCTCAGTTAGTTAAAAGAATGAAATTGGCTGATATTATGACAATACTAGGTAGCATAGATATCATTATGGGGGAAGTTGATCGTTGAAATGATAATTGATACAACAGAAATACAAAATATACACTCTTTTTCCAGATTAGAATCTTTAAACGAAATTTTGAAGAGTATATGGATGCTGCTTCCGATTTTGACTCTTGTATTGGGAATAACAATAGGCGTACTAGTAATTGTGTGGTTAGAAAGAGAAATAGCCGCAGGAGTACAACAACGTATTGGACCCGAATATGCCGGTCCTTTAGGAATTCTTCAAGCTCTCGCCGATGGGGTTAAACTGCTTTTTAAAGAAAATCTTCTTCCATCTCGAGGAGATACTAGTTTATTCAGTATTGGACCATCCATAGCAGTTATATCAATTCTACTAAGCTATTCAGTAATTCCTTTTGGCTATCACCTTGTTTTAGCTGATCTAAAGATTGGTGTTTTTTTATGGATTGCTATTTCAAGTATTGCCCCCATCGGACTTCTTATGTCAGGATATGCATCCAATAATAAATATTCTTTTTTAGGTGGTCTACGAGCTGCTGCTCAATCGCTTAGTTATGAAATACCATTAACTCTATGTGTGTTATCAATATCTCTACGTGTGAGTCGTTGAAACATAAACTTTTATCTACTACTTCTTTATAAGTATAAGAAACTGTGTAAATAATAGTAAATAATAAGCGAAATAACTTGGATGGAGCTGTTTATTTTCTTTTTTCGAGTTCTAGTTAGCGTTTAAGTTTATGAGCGAAATCAGATAGTTATATGAGTGAAAGAAAACAGCTTACAAATTCGCAGTAAATATAAATATTGAGTCTCATTATCCTAAGTACAAGAGGCAAGCGGAAAAAAGAAAAGCAGAAGAGAGCTTTTACCCCAGGATTGGGTGATTAGTCCTCCTGTCTTGAAGCGGGTTCATAATGATCAACCATATTGCTTTTTTACTATGTTTGGCGTGTATTACCAAATATGTATTACCATAACGGGGGATTGAGCAAAAACGTGTGGATGGTTAGGAACACCAAGATAGACAACGGATTAGTAATGGAGATTGTATCAAAATTATCCCAAAGGATATTTTTGCAAAAATCAAATAATAAAATAATAGTAAAATACAAAGTATGAAAAGAAAACTAATTGGGGCTTTAAATTGGTAGAAAAAATCAGGTAGTACTTCCCACAATTCCGATCCAGAGTATGCTCCTATCCACAAATTAGAAAAATGACTATCAGAAACGAAATAACCCTTTACTTTTACCTTTTTACTTTTTTGTTTAAGCCCTTTTTTCTTAGAAAAATAAACAAGGCTAGGAAAAAAAATATCCCTAACACTCAAAAAAATAAAATCACAATACAATAGAAACAATAGAATAAAAAAGTAATTCTTTTTTTTGTAATCTAAAAAATAATAGGTTGAAATTTTGATTTATACAAATCTACAAGGAGTATTTGATTGTAATATAAAGTTAGAAAAAAAAGAAAAATTATTATAAGGATGAGATCAATTCAGAAGTACTTTCTCCTTCTTTAAATTCGAATTTAAATTAGAATAATAACAGACAGAATTTCAGTGGTCTAATTGAGGGCGTTTGGATCCTATCTATTCTACAAACTAAGAACCCATATGACAAATATATCAAAATAAAGAGAATAGGCTTCGGCCCTTAGATATTTATTTATGACCCTCGAGGAGCCATATGAGGTGAAAATCTCATGTATGGTTCTGGAATAGCGATAGGAGCGACTATGCTATTATCGACTATGATTATCTAATAGTTCAAGTACAGTTGATATAGTTGAGGCACAGTCGAAATATGGTCTTTTGGGGTGGAATTTGTGGCGACAACCAATAGGATTTATTGTTTTTCTAATTTCTTCCCTAGCAGAGTGTGAAAGATTGCCTTTTGATTTACCAGAAGCGGAAGAAGAGTTAGTAGCCGGTTATCAAACTGAATATTCGGGTATAAAATTTGGTTTATTTTATGTTGCTTCCTATCTAAACCTATTAGTTTCTTCCTTATTTGTAACAGTTCTTTACTTGGGCGGTTGGAATATTTCTATTCCGTACATTTTTGTTCCTGAGCTTTTTGAATTCAATAAAGTGAGTGGAGTTTTTGAAATAACAACAGGTATCTTTATTATATTGGCTAAAACTTATTTGTTTTTGTTCATTTCCATCACAACAAGATGGACTTTACCTAGGTTAAGAATGGACCAACTGTTAAATCTTGGATGGAAATTTCTTTTACCTATTTCTCTAGGAAATCTATTATTAACAACTTCTTCACAACTTTTTTCACTCTAACTTTAATGGACTTTAATGGAATGGTATAGTCTATATTTCCTACTTGCTTCAAACAAGAGAAATAAACAAAAATAAAATTATTCCGAAATATTTCTAATATGCTCCCTATGGTGACTGGGTTATTAAATTATGGTCAACAAACAATACGAGCTGTAAGGTACATTGGGCAAAGTTTTATGGTTACCTTATCCCACGCAAATCGTTTACCTGTAACTATTCAATACCCTTATGAAAAATTAATTACATCGGAACGTTTCCGCGGTCGAATCCATTTTGAATTTGATAAATGTATAGCTTGTGAGGTATGTGTTCGTGTATGTCCTATAGATTTACCCGTTGTTGATTGGCAATTCGAAACTCATATTCGAAAGAAACGATTGCTTAATTACAGTATTGATTTCGGAATCTGTATATTTTGTGGTAACTGCGTTGAGTATTGTCCAACAAACTGTTTATCAATGACTGAAGAATATGAGCTTTCGACTTATGATCGTCATGAATTGAATTATAATCAAATTGCTTTGGGTCGTTTACCAACATCAGTAATTGACGATTATACAATTCGAACAATTTCAACCTTCCCCCAACTAAACAGGAGTGGGCTGGGCCCTTCAATTCAAAAAATACAAAATTCAAAATGAAAGAATAATTACTAAAACTAGAGAAATGAGGTTTTTTTGTTTTGTTTAGTCAATAAAATCGTTAGTAATCCCAACTATTGGTTTGGTGGTTGGATTGATTATGAGAGTTGCGACTTTATTTTGACTCAAAACCTATCCATTTTTGATTTAAAATTGATTAATCTTTACGTAATTTTTTTTTTTCGAAAGATAAAAATAAAAATTTATTTTTCAATATTATTGTCTAATATCGCACTTTCTTTTTGGGTAAGGAATAGTATTTTTCCCATAGTTATACCTACATCAATTCATACCATTTCGGATTGAATTCAATAGGATTTTATTCAATTAGGAACATATCAGAAAAATTTTTTCCTGGTCGAGTCAATAAGGTTATGAAAAAAAATTCGATGGATTTATCTTTTCTTTATACGTAAAATGGATTTGACTGGACCAATACATGATTTTCTTTTAGTTTTTCTGGGATTGGGTCTTATATCATTTGCTTTAGGGGTCGTATTACTTACCAACCCAATTTATTCCGCGTTTTCGTTAGGGTTGGTTCTTATTTGTATATCTTTATTTTATGTTTTATCAAACAGCTATTTTGTAGCTGCTGCACAACTCCTTATTTACGTAGGCGCAATAAATGTTTTAATCATATTTGCTGTGATGTTCATAAATGGTTCAGACTATTCCAAAGCTTTTTCTCTTTGGACCGTTGGAGGCGGGGTTACTTCGCTGGTTTGTACAAGTATTTTTGTTTTATTAATTGCTACTATTCCAGATACATCTTGGTACAGCGTTATTTGGACGACAAGATCAAACCAGATTCTCGAGAAAGATTTGATAACGAATAGTCAACAAATTGGAATTCATTTATCAACAGATTTTTTTCTTCCATTTGAACTAATTTCGATAATTCTTTTAGTTGGATTAATAGGCGCAATTGCTGTGGCTCGTCAATAATAGTATTAAAGCCTTAGAACTACCCAAATAAATCTGAATTCAACTTTGTTTTATCTTATCGCACCAGGTTTCATTCTATTTAAAAATTCTTTGTTCATGTATCAATTTTTCTCTATTTCGATTATAAATAGAACTTCTTTTCAAGTTCTTTTTCTTTTTATTCAATTTGAATTTATTACTAATATATGGTTTTTTATGTACTTGTTATATTTGACTCAACGGATTCTGTAGAATTTTTGTTCATATTGATATAAAGTTTTATTTTTACTCTTATTGTCTTATTGAAAGAAATAAAAATTGATAAGGAGTTGGTCAATGATACTCGAGCATATACTTGTTTTGAGTTCCTTTTTATTTTGTATCGGTATTTATGGATTGATCACAAGCCGAAATATGGTTAGAGCTCTTATGTGTCTTGAACTTCTACTGAATGCAGTTAATATAAATTTCGTAACATTTTCTGATTTTTTTGATAGTCGTCAATTAAAAGGAAATATTTTCTCAATTTTTGTTATAGCTATTGCAGCGGCTGAAGCAGCTGTTGGACTGGCTATCATTTCGTCAATCTATCGTAACAGAAAATCAACTCGTATCAATCAAGCAAATTTATTGAATAAGTAGTATTATTCATATAAATTAAAATATTCATGAATTCTATATATATATATTCATGTTTGTTAAAATTGAAGAAATGAAAGTATCTTGGCCCTCTTTCATGTACATACCTCAATCCAGAATTGATTCAAAAAATTCTGGTCAATTTTTGATTCATCTTATGTCTAAAAATATTATTGAGTTACAAAACGACTAGATCGAAAATTTATGACGTTCAAAAGTTTATAGACCCAATGTCACATTCAGTAAAGATTTATGATACATGTATAGGGTGTACTCAATGTGTCCGAGCCTGTCCCACAGATGTATTAGAAATGATACCTTGGGACGGATGTAAAGCTAAGCAAATTGCTTCCGCTCCACGAACAGAGGACTGTGTTGGCTGTAAAAGATGTGAATCGGCCTGCCCAACGGATTTCTTGAGTGTTCGAGTTTATTTATGGCATGAAACAACTAGAAGTATGGGTCTAGCTTATTGATAGGTTTCCGACAACACTATTTAAATTTGAATACATTTTTTTTATCGACAGAACCCGTCCTCAAAACAAAAAATAGAAGGATATTCTGTTTTGAGCACGGGTTTGTTTTTCTGGTCCAAGCGTATCTTGTCTTTACCATGAATTCTTTTCCTTGGTTAACATTCTTTGTAGTCTTTCCGATATCAACAGGTTCCTTAATTTTATTTCTACCTCAAACTCAGAGAGGGAATAAAGTAATTAGATGGTATGCTATATGTATATGCATTTTAGAACTGCTTTTAATGACCTACGCATTTTGTTATTATTTCCAGTCTGATGATTTATTAATTCAATTTTCGGAGAATTATAAATGGGTCAATTTTTTTGATTTTTATTGGAGATTGGGAATAGACGGACTTTCTGTAGGACCCATTTTACTAACAGGATTTATCACTACTTTAGCTACTTTAGCGGCTCGGCCAGTTACTCGAGATTCCCGATTATTCCATTTTTTGATGCTAGCAATGTATAGTGGTCAAATAGGATTATTTTCTTCTCGAGATATTTTACTTTTTTTCATCATGTGGGAATTAGAATTAATTCCCGTTTATCTACTTTTATTCATGTGGGGGGGAAAGAAACGTTTGTATTCAGCTACAAAGTTTATTTTATACACCGCAGGGGGTTCCATTTTTTTATTAATAGGAACTCTGGGTATCAGTTTATATGGTTCCGCTGAACCAACATTAAATTTTGAAACATCAGCCAATCAATCATATCCATTAGTGCTGGAAATAATATTTTATATTGGATTTCTTATAGCTTTTGCTGTAAAATTACCGATTATCCCTTTACATACCTGGTTACCAGATACTCATGGCGAGGCACATTACAGTACTTGTATGCTTCTAGCCGGAATCTTATTAAAAATGGGAGCATATGGATTGGTTCGGATCAATATGGAATTATTGCCCCATGCTCATTCTTTATTTTCTCCATGGTTGATAATACTAGGCACAATACAAATAATTTATGCAGCTTCAACATCTCCCGGTCAACGTAATTTAAAAAAAAGAATAGCCTACTCCTCAGTATCTCATATGGGTTTTATAATTATAGGAATTAGCTGTTTAAGCGATACGGGACTCAACGGAGCCGTTTTACAAATAATATCTCATGGATTTATTGGTGCTGCGCTTTTTTTCTTGGCAGGTACCACTTATGATAGAATGCGTCTTCTTTATCTCGACAAAATGGGAGGAACGGCTTTTTTTGTTCCAAAAACATTTACAATGTTCAGTATCTCATCGATGGCTTCTCTTGCATTACCGGGCACGAGTAGTTTTTTTGCAGAATTGATAATTTTTTTTGGAATCATTACTAGCCAAAAATATCTTTTACTGCCAAAAATACTAATTACTTTTGTGATGGCACTTGGAGTGATATTAACTCCAATTTATTCATTGTCTATGTTACGCCAGATGTTCTATGGATACAAGTTATTTAATGCTCCAAACTCCTCTTTTTTTGATTCTGGCCCGCGCGAGTTATTTGTTTCACTTTCTATTCTTCTACCCGTAATAGGTATCGGGATTTATCCAGACTTCGTTTTCTCATTATCCGTTGACAAGATTGAGGCTATTTTATCTAATTATTAATTTTTTAAGAATCCTAAAAAAAGTAGAAGTGGAAAAGTATTTTTCGACTTTTTTTTTAACGTAAAAAAAAAAAAAAAATTGTAACCAGAAAAGAAAGTAGGGCTTTTTACAGAGCCATTTGAATCAAGCAATGAGTGATTCAAATGGTTCGTTTACACAATGTTTTTTATATAGACTTATATACTGCCCTATGTTTATTTTTATCAGACCCGCGTCCTCAATTCAATTAGATATTAATTGAAATAAACCATAACTATGCAGTCCTATTCCTAATAAATTAACTCCGAAATAACATATCCAAATTAAAAGAAAGCCTATAAAGGCCACAATTGCAGAATTTAGACCTTTCCATTTTTTATGTGTTCTAGTATGTAAATAAATTGCGAATATTGCCCAAGTAATAAAAGCCCAAGTTTCCTTTGGGTCCCAGTTCCAATATGATCCCCATGCCTCGTTAGCCCAGACTGCTCCTGAAAGAATACCTATAGTTAAAAGGATAAAGCCGATACTAATAATACGATAGCCCCAACAATCTAATTGTTGAATCAACTGAGACCTATAATAATTGTTACAACAAAGAAAAAAAGTGTTTCGTAAAACAGTGCCGTTTTCGTTCATGTATTGAATCTCATCAAAAAAAAAAGATTCATTTAAAAAATTATTATTTTTAATTTTAAAGGGAATCTTTGTTATTTTTCGAAATGTAATGACTAGAAGAGCTACTCCTAATAATGATCCACATAAAAGGGCTGCATAGGCCAATATCATCATACTTACATGCATCACTAACCACTGAGATTGAAGAGCGGGTACTAATGTTGTAGATTGATGCACTTCAGTTAAAAAACCGGAAGTAGCAAAGCCCTGAATCAAAAGTGCACTTGGCGCGGTTATTAGATTTAAAAGGGTTTTCTTTTTTTTTAAATAAGGAATTATATGAATAATGGTTAAACTCCATGAAAGAAAGAGTAATGATTCATATAGATTACTTAATGGTAAATGTCCCCAAAAAATCCAACGAGTAACTAATAATCCAGTTATACAGAAAAAAGTAGTTATCATACCCTTTTCTGACGAATAATAGAGTTCTCTTATTTCATCAACTAATAAGGTTATTAAATGAATTGTAATTACAATGGAAACAACCGAAACGGATATATGAGTTAATATATGCTCGAAAGTCGAAAATATCATAAAAAAAAAGCCCCCCTCATTATTTCATTACTACAAAATAGCTATTATTTTATTATTATATATCTATATAATAATATTATTCTTAGAATTGAATAGAATTGAAATAAGTAAGTGTTTTCGTTCTAGGAACTCGTATATGCCGCCACTCGGACTCGAACCGAGATGCTCTAGCACTGCTTCCTAAGAGCAGCGTGTCTACCGATTTCACCATAGCGGCTTCCCTTGCTAGAAATCATAATAACTCATTATTATTCAATCGTCGAGATTGAAAGAGTCAATTCAAGGCAATATTTTTGAGGTTAGTGAAGAAAAAAGTGATGAATCGAAACTCGTTTCATTTTTTGAACGTTCTAAATAAGAATTTTTTGATGGTGATTGATAGGTAGTGATAAGTCCTAAGAACCGATGGGGAAATTAAAATCCCCATCCCAGAATGGATAAAAGAGACTAAAAAGAAAGTTGAAACATTGTCTTTTGCGTTTTTTTTTTGAGTCTGTTTTTAACCAAAAAACCTTTTTTGAATTCAGTCGATAACAGACTTCGTTTTCTACCTATTCTAAAAGAAAAAATGAGTTCAATTAAATATTGATAAATATTGATCAATTCAAAATATTAGTGATTGACAATCCTTATTTTTTTCTATTTTAGAGTTGAAATTAGACAAACAACAAGACTTTTCTTAGAATCAAACTTATTTAGGTTTTTTCAACCTTTGATTGTTTATTTTTTTTTGTCGGACAAAAAAAACTTTTTGAATTCCCGGTCGAAAGAGATTTCGATAATGAAAAAGCTTTCAACGCTGCCCAATACCCCTTTCTTTTCCAAACATTTTTACGAATACGCTTTTTTGATATAGAAGTGCGCTTTTTTGGAACGGCCATTTAAAAGTTGAGAGGTCACTCATTGCTATAATTGGATGTGAAAGACATTTTTAGTTAAAAAATAATTGTTTTTTTCTTTTCGATTCAGTATTGATGAATCTTTAGATCCTACTATCTTGCTAAAAGAAGGGATTCATTGCTTGCTATTTCTTCGAAAGGGAAGTATACCTCATTTTGATTTTAAAATCAAAAGAAAAAAGGTGAAAGGAGATTACATTAGTTAGTCTCTCTAAGGATGGATTTCTTTTAGAAAAAAAAAAGAAATTTTTTTTCTTTACTTCTTTAAATTTCATACTTTGTTTTTTTCGTTCCATGGAACGTATGCTAATTTAAAAATGAATATTATTAATATAATAATGAATATAATACTATAGAACTTCCTCCAAGCATAAATATCTTTTTATATATTTTGATAATGGAAGAGAATTAAACCTTCAAAAATAATCAATTAATGATTACGGATAAATAAACTAAAAAAGGGTTTTAATTTGATTGTCTCAAGTTTTGTGCTTCTTTTTCTGATTCATATCAAAATGAATTCTTTATTGTTTCTTTATGCATAGAAATATGTATTCTTTATTATATGGGTCTTTCTTATATAGGTTATAGTAGATATAGAAATTTTTCGTAATTCCACATAAAAATAAAATGAAACTTTTCCCCTTTTTTGGGTCTTCATCAAAAATGTTCTTAAATAAAAGTCAGTATTTATTTTTTACTGATAAGTCGGTTATATTATTTGTTATTTGACCAACTCTAACTTCGTGATTTGAATATGTGCCGTGTTTTGAAAAGATTCATAATAATAATTAAGAATATCCAATTTTAGTTAGGTTTTACATATTTTGCTTTTTTATTGACTTTCTCTTTTGAAATTTGAAAAGGGACAAGAACGAGTGAGTAAGAAACAATTCAATATTAGAAAAAAACTTTTTATATGGAACATACATATCAATATTCCTGGATCATCCCTTTTATTACACTTCCAATTCCTATGGTAATAGGGGGGGGTCTTCTCCTTTTTCCGACAGCAACAAAAAAGTTTCGTCGTATGTTGTCTTTTTTGAGTGTTTTTTTGTTAAGTATAGTTATGCTTTTTGCAATCAACCTCCTTCTTCAGCAAATAAATCGCCATTCTATCTATCAATCTGTATGGTCTTGGACGATCAATAATGATTTTTCTTTAGAGTTTGGTTTTTTGATTGATCCGCTTACTTCCATTATGTTAATATTAATCACGACTGTTGGAATAATGGTGCTTATTTATAGCGACAACTATATGTCTCATGATAAAGGCTACTTGC